CATGGACCCCATTGAGTTTCATTCAGAGGAGGAACCTTATAAAGATCGTATTGATTCTTATCAACGAAGAACAGGTTTAACTGAAGCTGTTCAAACAGGCATAGGTCAATTAAATGGTATTCCCATAGCAATTGGGGTTATGGATTTTCAGTTTTTGGGGGGTAGTATGGGATCTGTAGTAGGCGAGAAAATCACTCGTTTGATCGAGTATGCTACTAATCGATCTCTACCTGTTATTATTGTGTGTGCTTCCGGAGGAGCACGTATGCAAGAAGGAAGTTTGAGCTTGATGCAAATGGCTAAAATATCTTCTGCTTCATATAATTATCAATCAAATAAAAAGTTATTCTATGTATCAATCCTTACATCCCCTACAACTGGTGGAGTAACGGCCAGTTTTGGTATGTTGGGAGATGTCATTATTGCTGAACCTAATGCGTACATTGCTTTCGCAGGTAAAAGAGTAATTGAACAAACATTGAATAAAACAGTACCCGACGGTTCACAAGCAGCTGAGTATTCATTCCAGAAGGGCTTATTCGACCCAATCATACCGCGTAATCTTTTAAAAGGCGTTCTGAGTGAGTTATTTCAGCTACACGGTTTTTTTCCTTCAAAAAAAATATATATAATATACAAAAAATAATATAGAAATAAAACGAAAATATGAAAATCTAGAAAAAATGGAAGTTCTTTCTATGCCTTGTCCTTGTCTATCAAGAACTTCCATTTTTTATTAGAAATCTAATCCCTTTTTGTTGGGTTGAATTAGTTTAGTTAGAGTCGCGAACTTATAAGAAACTCTTTATCTTATAAAAAAAAACTCTTTATTGTTATTAGTAAGATAGAAAGAGTATTAAGGACGGGAGAATTCATAAAATTTCTTGGGTTGTCATACATATTCGTGTAGAAAGATGAATAGGTACACTAAATTTTCATTTAGTTCTCATTCCTTGCACTTATTAAGTACTTAATATTATTTATAATAATTATAATATAATAGATATACTTATGATATCTTTATATTTATTTTATATTTATAATAGATACAAATATTAAATTGAGGTACCCGTTCTATGACAGATCTTTACTTACCCTCCATTTTTGTCCCTTTAGTGGGCCTAGTATTTCCGGCGATTGCAATGGCTTCTTTATTTCTTCATGTACAAAAAAATAAGATTGTCTAGACCTGATGGGGCCAAATTGAAACAATTTATTTCAACACTGAATCATAATACAGATATTTGTTTAGTGTAATGTGGTATGATATGTGCCTTTTTTCCGAATACAAATGAAAGAACTGTTATGCATGCGGATACATGATATCCGTATAAATCCATGTATATACGGGTTATAAAAACGATCGGCAAATATTTTTATAATAGAAAGTCAATGTATCTAACCAATTACTCCTAAGGGTTCATATCAGAATAGTTTTAGTTGATGAAAGTTACTTCGGCATCAAGAAAAGTAAAGTCAAAATTTTTTTCTGAATTCCAATCGAATGCAATCAGATCTAGTATAGTATGAACTGGCGATCAGAACATATATGGATAGAACTTATAACAGGGTCTCGAAAAGCAAGTAATTTTTGCTGGGCCTTTATTCTTTTTTTAGGTTCACTAGGATTCTTAGTGGTTGGAATTTCTAGTTATCTTGGTAGGAATCTGATACCTGGATTTCCTTCTCAACAAATTATTTTTTTTCCACAAGGGATCGTGATGTCGTTCTATGGGATCGCGGGTTTATTCATTAGTTCCTATTTGTGGTGCACAATATCGTGGAATGTAGGTAGTGGTTATGATCGATTCGATAGAAAAGAAGGAATAATGTGCATTTTTCGTTGGGGATTCCCCGGAATAAATCGTCGCATTTTCCTTCGCTTCTTTATGAAAGATATCCAATCAATCAGAATGGAGGTTAAAGAGGGTCTTTTTCCTCGTCGTATTCTTTATATGGAAATCAGAGGCCAAGGAACCATCCCCTTGACTCGTACTGATGAGAATTTTACTCCACGAGAAATTGAACAAAAAGCTGCCGAATTGGCCTATTTCCTGCGCGTACCAATTGAAGTTTTTTGAATTTTTATCAAAAGGAACAAATGAAATTCGTTCGGATTTGTCCAATTGAGATATTCGGAAATCCCATTTACTTAGAATTTACTTATTCTATTAGAAATATATATATTTCATCCGAAACGGGATCCTTAATTCTATTTCTATATCCCTTTTTCTAGATCTAAGGAAAGGACTACATTTTTACAAAAAACTGGGAATAGATCCATAGGTTCGATACCTTGTTATAGAACTTGTGCTTTAGAGAAATATAAGATCAGATAAAGTTGACAAATGAAGCAGTTCATAAATTAACAATTCACAGATAAAAAATGAAAAAAAAGAAAGCATTGGCTTCCCTCCCATATCTCGCATCTATAATATTTTTGCCCTGGTGGATCTCTCTCTCATTTCAAAAAAGTCTGGAACCTTGGATTATTCATTGGTGGAATACTAGGCAATCCGAAAATTTTTTGAATGATATTCAAGAGAAAAAAGTTCTAGAAAAATTCCTAGAATTAGAAGAACTATTCTTGTTGGATGAAATGATAAAAGAATACCCAGAGACACATATAAAAAAGCTTCGTATAGGAATACACAAAGAAACGATACAATTGGTCAAAACACAAAATGAATATCATCTCCATATCATTTTGCATTTATCGACAAATATAATCTGTTTTACTATTCTAAGTGGTTATTTTATTCTGGGTAATGAAGAACTTGTTATTCTGAATTCTTGGATTCAGGAATTCTTCTATAACTTAAGTGACACAATAAAAGCTTTTTCTATTCTTTTAGTTACTGATTTATGGATTGGATTTCACTCAACCCATGGTTGGGAACTAATGATTGGTTCGATCTACAATGATTTTGGATTGGCTCATAATGAGCAAATTATATCTGGTCTTGTTTCCACTTTTCCAGTTATTCTAGATACAATTGTGAAATATTGGATCTTCCGTTTTTTAAATCGCGTATCTCCTTCGCTTGTAGTCATTTATCATTCAATGAATGAATGAAGAACTTATTTGATTTCCTGATATCAATCAAAACATTTTTTCACGTATAAAAAGGGTATTTCTATTTTTCTCATTCTTTATACTTTTCAAGGCCTTCGTCCTGTTTTCGTAGAATTTTTGCAGTACAATGGCAGACTCGTGGATAGGAAACTATACTAGCTACCTATCTAATTTATTGTAGAAATTCCGGGATCAATGATTGGATCATGCAAAATATAAATACTTTTTCTTGGGTAAAGGAACAGATGACTCGATTTATTTCTGTATCGATCATGATATATGTAATAACTCGAGCATCCATTTCAAATGCGTATCCCATTTTTGCGCAGAAAAGTTATGAAAATCCACGAGAAGCAACCGGGCGAATTGTATGCGCCAATTGCCATTTAGCTAATAAGCCTGTGGATATTGAAGTTCCGCAAGCTGTACTTCCTGATACTGTATTTGAAGCAGTTGTTCGAATTCCTTATGATATGCAAGTGAAACAAGTCCTTGCTAATGGTAAAAAAGGGGCTTTGAACGTGGGGGCTGTTCTTATTTTACCCGAGGGATTCGAATTAGCCCCCACCGATCGTATTTCTCCCGAGGTGAAAGAAAAGATAGGAAATCTGTCTTTTCTGAGTTATCGTCCTAATAAAAGAAATATTCTTGTGATAGGTCCTGTTCCAGGTCAAAAATATAGTGAAATCATCTTTCCCATTCTTTCCCCCGACCCTGCTACAAAGAAAGACGTTAACTTCTTAAAATATCCTATATATGTAGGTGGGAACAGGGGAAGGGGTCAGATTTATCCTGATGGGAGCAAGAGTAACAATACAGTCTATAATGCTACATCCGCGGGTATAGTAAGCAAAATAGTACGTAAAGAAAAGGGGGGATATGAAATAACCATAGTTGATGCATCGGATGGTCACCAAGCGGTTGATATTATACCTCCAGGGCCAGAACTTCTTGTTTCAGAGGGTGAATCTATCAAGCTTGATCAACCATTAACAAGCAATCCTAATATAGGGGGGTTTGGTCAGGGAGATGCGGAAATAGTGCTTCAAGATCCATTACGCGTCCAAGGCCTTTTGTTATTCTTGGCATCTGTTATTTTGGCACAAATTTTTTTGGTTCTTAAAAAGAAACAGTTTGAAAAGGTTCAATTATATGAAATGAATTTCTAGATCCAGAAATTCCTTACCATCAAGTTGATAAAAAGCGCTGAATTCTTGTCGATCAAAAAAATGAAATATGTATTTCTGTAAACTTCCTTAAACCTACTTTGCTTTGTTTTTTTGTTTATACTATTTTTGCGAGATCTATGGAATTTATTACTTGTATTCCATTTTTAGTACTAGGCACTAGCCAATAGGTATACAAAAACAAAGGAAGAAGATACAAGACAAGGACTGGATAAATGAAATGAAAGGAACAGGTACCTCTAGGAAGGATTATAAGTCTTCCTAATCTTCTATTCGACACAAGAAAAAGGAGTTCTACCTTTTCTTGTGTCGTCTTGTATCGAAATTAATAATGCTTTTTCTCTTGTTCACCAAAGATTAATATTTCTTCTTTTCCGGATATATCGGAAATCTTTTGTTTAGATGCATACATTCATTATTTTAAATAAATAAAAACATAAGAAATAAGAAGTAGTAGACAAACAAAAAGTTTTAAAGGGGAGAAATTCATTGAGTAAATGGAACTTCTTCTTCTATTATTCAATTAACTTCAACTTTTAATTTATATTATTAATATTACTATTTTTACAATATTACTAAAAATTTACTTTTTGTTTGGTTGAAAAGCGGCGCGGATTAGAATCTATTTTTACGCATACCTAAATGCTTTTTTTTTTCAAAGTTTTTTTTTTTTATCTTTTTTTTTTCTATTTTATATACAATAAGTTTTTATTTGTTTACTATAGAAATGTAGAAAT